GGTATTTTTGCTTATCCTCGTAAAGTTGAAACTTAGGGAAGTGCTTTATAAACATATGTATAAAAAGAACATATTTCCTTTAGCTCCGTCATGCCTACTATAACTAGTTATTTTGGTTTTCTCCTAGCAGCTTTAACCATAACCTCGGCTCTATTTATTGGTCTGAGTAAGATAGGACTTATTTAAAATTAATTGAATGAATAATTCATAAAAATCAATCTTTCTGTGGTATTTCACATATTGTCTAGTTCCTTTCTGTACCACGTTAATTCCGAATTATTGGTTATTGAGATTCCTAGGCAAGACGGATTACTATTTAGGGATAGATATTACCCCTCTTTTTAACCTTTCAAAAAAAAAAAATAAAATTCAAATGATTGAAGTCTTTCTATTTGGAATCGTCTTAGGTCTAATTCCTATTACTTTGGCTGGATTATTCGTAACCGCATATTTACAATACAGACGTGGTGATCAGTTGGACCTTTGATTAATTAACATCTCTTTTCTTAACTGACCCCCTCCTTTCTTTAATTTAATCCGAGGAGGGGTCGGGACACGGGGTCAAATTCAGATTGCTGTTCAATTATTTCAGTTCAACGTGTGTGATTTTCGATCTAAGACAACAAGAGCGGAATCACGCTCTGTAGGATTTGAACCTACGGCATTGGGTTTTGGAGACCCACGTTCTACCGAACTGAACTAAGAGCGCTTTCTTATCACAACGGAAAAGAAAAGACTGGAAATTAAGTAAAAAGTATATTTTTTTTACCCCAACAATTCTTGTATGTGTATACTATCATATATCATAAAATGAAAGATTATGTATGTCAAAATTCGAAATCGATCTAAAAAAAAAGGATCTTGCATTACTGCTGCTGCTCTGAGCGGTAATTGGTAGGGATGACAGGATTTGAACCCGCGACATTTTGTACCCAAAACAAACGCGCTACCACGCTGCGCTACATCCCTTTCAATGGTCTACAGTATCATTGTAAAGAACCCCCATCCTGTTTTCCACATCCGATTCCCTCTATTGATATGCAAAATGGATCTTGCCTTTTCTTGTTTTTGGTCTCATATCATATAACATATAATAATAATAAATTATTATTTTTCTTGGGAATTCTCAGGCGTAAAGCGGACCTTTTTTCTGCTTTAAGAAAAAAAAGGAAAAATCTTATCTACTGAATCACTACTGAACCATTGCGCATTTCATTCAATTTGAATTAAGGATTCCGCGCACAAATACAAGTGGCCTTTAACTCCATATACATCTCTTACCATAATCTATTACAATAGGGAATACAAAAACAAAAAAGAAGGAGGATTTTCAATGCGAGATCTAAAAACATATCTTTCCGCGGCACCGGTACTAAGTACTCTATGGTTCGGGTCTTTAGCGGGATTATTGATAGAAATTAATCGTTTATTCCCGGACGCATTGACATTTCCTTTTTTTTCATTCTAGTTATTGAACTGGAACAGAGTGAAGAAGATTAGAGCGAGAATCAAATATTTGTGACTAATCTCTCTTCCCCTCTTTTCTTTTTTTGATAGAATAAAGGAGGAAAGCGAAAGAAAAATGGGACTTCAACCTCAGTGAAACTCGGGTTCAGGCTCCAATTAAATTAAATATCCAGTTAAAATAAAATAGACAGTGAAAAGAAAACAGAAATGGAAATGTGGCTAGTGTAAGAGTAGCCTACATTACACGATACTTAAATGTGTACTGGGATTAGCAATCTAGTTAGCAATTTTTGTATTACTTATTATTTCCTATTTATTTACTATATTGATTGAAATCAAATCTTTATTTCATAATTTTTTTTGAGTGGTTAATAACTTTTCTTTTTTTTTTTCCCTTGTTTCTTATTCGGTTCGAGTCGGAAAATAGAAAAGTTGGGTGAATCAAAAACCCAAGGGAGGGCCATGGCCAAGGGTAAAGATGTCCGAGTAAGGGTTATTTTGGAATGTACTAGTTGTGTTCGAAAGGGTGTTAATAAGGAATTAAGGGGTATTTCCAGATATATTACTCAAAAGAATCGACACAATACACCTAGTCGATTGGAATTGAGAAAATTCTGTCTCTATTGTTATAAACATACACTTCATGGGGAGATAAAAAAATAGCTATAGTCGAACCGCGTGGTTGTGTGGCACTATTGCAAGTAACATGAAAAAATAATATAGATATATATCTATATTATTTCATATATTGAAATAAAAACAAATAAATCTAGACAAACCAAATCTTCTAATTGATTCTATAACTCATTTTTCGATTTCATCGAAATGGTATTTTATAGATAAGGAATAAACAAATTATGGAAAAAACCAAGCGACTCTTTCTTAAAACCAAGCGATCTTTTCGTAGGCGTTTACCCCCGATACAATCGGGGGATCGAATTGATTATAGAAACATGACTTTAATTAATCGATTTCTTAGTGAACAAGGAAAAATATTATCTAGACGGGTCAATAGATTGACCTTAAAAGAACAACGATTAATTACTATTGCTATAAAACAAGCTCGTATTTTATCTTCGTTACCTTTTCTTAATAATGACAAACAATTTGAAAGAAGTGGGTCGATCACTAGAACTCCAGGTCTTCGAACCAGAAAAAAATAGGCTTACTCGTCAATTAAATCAAAACTCCAATCGGAACTCAAACCCAAATGGACGTTTTGTTCAAAAAATACGAGAAGTAGTCGTGTCGTAAGAAAAAAAATTGGGGAAGAAGAATAAAATAAATCTTTTTTTATTTAGCGTGTTCGCTCATTTTGGCGACTTTATCATATTATTTCTACTCTACCTTCCTGGAGTTTATTCTCCAGAGAACTCCGTTGCAAAATTATAATGGACTCCTTCCAATTTCCTTCTTTTAGGATCTCATTGGAAATCATATAAAGACAATTCCTATTTGATATAGCTATTTGTGCAAGTATCTTACGATTAAGAACCAACTGCGCCTTATACAGATTGTGTATTAATCTACTATAAATAAAGGATACCATATTTACGCGAATTACTGCATTTATTCGAGTGATCCACAAACGACGAAAATCCCTTTTTTGTCTATCTCTATCACGATGAGCCGAAACCAAAGCTCTTATTTTCTGTTGAGTACTTGTTCGACTAAGTCTTGAATGAGCCCCGCGAAAGCTTGATGCAAATAAACGCATTTTTGTTCTACGTCTCCGAGCTATATATCCTCGTCTAATTCTGGTCATTGAATAAATGAAACTTTGATGAATAACTAATTGATTTCCTTTCTTTCAGTTATTCTTTTCCCCTTTTCTAGTCTATTCTTTACTAGTCTATTAATAACAAAACGGACTCTTCCAATTTATAAAATAAAAATTCCAATGGCTTTTGCTACTCGAACCTTACCGACCACTCTTTATAGATAAAGAAATTGTGGGTTCCGTCGTCTCTATGATTACTTTTTAAACGGTGAGGCCCTCTCTATACACCGGAGCCACCTCCTTCTTTTAATCAATTCTATTGGTAACTTGTACAGTTACCACTCTTAGGCTCTACCCATGAATTTTCTAGTAATAGGTCTTTCATAACGAGATAGACCTTATACAGTAACGGTATTTAATTATGAAGATTGGTGGGGTAGCTGACCCTGTTAGTCCGTTCTTGCAAGAGTAGAAAGATAATCTTTCTGCTTTTTTTTATAGTATTTCCCCCGCTTAATGGGTAACTATTTGTTACCAATGGGGAATTCTTTTTTCACCTTAAATTGCAAATTGAGGCGGTTGAATTTGCGCTAGTGGAAACCATAAATTTCATACACAATAGAAAGATATGATAGATCTCTTTTTTTTTAGCTAGTGAATGCAGTTCTTCTTCTTCCATTCTATCCGATTCACCGGTACTGATCGTTCATACTTCAAAAATGTTTTCTTTCTTTTGTTTTGTCTCAGCCCATGATTGAAACGAGTCGCACATACACCCTTGTACATGTTCCTCGGCGCTGAGGGCATCCCCCAAGAGCGGGGGATTTTGTAACGTTTCTGATTGGCTGTCTTGGGTTTCTAATAAGTTGTTTAATAGTTGGCATGTTGAATTATCCATTGGGTTGGTTTAGATCATCCTAACCATATGATTATGAATTTCTTCTGTTTATATTTAATATTCTATTAAACCCTTAAGGAGTCACTGCTATGTTTTATCCAACCGCTACAAGATCAACAATTCCATGAGCTTGGGCTTCTGTTGCTGACATAAAAGTATCCCTTTCCATGTCTTCGGATACAACCCATAAGGGCTTGCCCGATCTTTGTACATAAACCATTGTAAGAATTTCGCGCAGTCTCAGTAGTTCTTCCGTATCCAGGATAAATTCTCCCGTTTGTGCCCCATAAAAAGCGCCAATAGGTTGATGGATCATGACCCTGATGATATATTAGAACCTAAAAAAAGGTTCCTCTATCTCGCACGATTAGCCGAGTGGAAGAGATAAAGAAAAAGATAGAATTGAACAACCGTACGGGCATTTTTTTCGCATTGCATACGGCTCGCCGATGGGATTAATGGAATTTGCTTTTTACCTTTCATCAAACAAGGAGAAAAATTGGTTATACCCAGATCGGTAAATGATCCAATTACCACCCTTCCTTTTTTAGGAGTTCAAAAATACTATGATGGCTCCGTTGCTTTATCTATTTATTTCGTTTGTGATTCAGCAATCCCAAAGTGTCTTTTTTTTTCGTACTCTTTCATACCTTAAATATTATTATTATTAATAACCTTCCGGCGTGAAAAAAGTTTGTGACGCTGCAATAGGCCTACGATAGGTAAGATAAACTCGGAATACCACTCCTTTCTCTCATACTACTGCTTCGATACATAATCGAATATTTTGAAAAAAAAAAACACTAACAATTTTCATATCGAATTCGAAGTGCCATGCTATTATTACTTAATCTTAAAAATTCATATGGCGAAGGCATAGTCTTCTTTTTTCTCTCAAATAAAAAACTCATTGGCGCCAAGCGTGAGGGAATGCTAGACGTTTGGTACTTGCTCCTGCGGCCAGGAGAAAAGACCCCATGGAGGCGGCCAATCCCATGCATATTGTCTGTACATCTGGTCGCACAAATTGCATAGTATCATAAATTGCTATTCCGGGTATTACCCATCCGCCAGGAGAGTTGATAAATAAATACAAATCCTTGGTCTCGTTCTCTATACTGAGATATACCATAATACCAATAAGTTGATTTGAGATATCACTCTCAACCATTTGACCTAAAAAAAGTAATCTTTCTCGATAAAGTCGGTTGATTAGGATAAAACTGTATCCCTTCGGAGCCGTACAGGCATCTTTTGATGCATACGGTTCGACAAAACTTGCGAAACAAAAATCAATGTGTAGCTCCCAGCCCCTTTCCTTTCTTTTTTCCTAGCAGGCTCCTTCTATCGAGGGCGCTTTTCTTTCATTTTTCAAGAACGATTCGTTTAGCCGGTTTTCCTATACCTATTATATTCTAATTCTAATATAAAAAAGCAATTCACTAAACTTATCGACTTTTTGAACTAACTTTTCATTGATGTATTTTTTCATCGCGATCCAATCCAAAAATAACGATGCCTTTTTCTTGTTCCTTAATTGAATGGGCTTGTTCCAATTTTTTAGGTTTATGCTCTACTCCGAGTAAGGATCCGCCCGATTTTGATTTGCACATATAGGACAAATGGCCCCAATACCACGTCTCTTTTTTGTTATGACTTCCCCCTTTTTTTGAATTCATTTCTTTTATGTCTTCCGCCGATTAACAGTTTGGTTTGAGATCACTCCTATTTCTAATAAAGTTCTAAATGGAATCATTTCTGGTATAAATAATAATCATAGATATATTACCAATTGGTTTTTGCTAAACGGAGCCTGGATACCTCATTTTTTTGGTCCAGCCAAGACGACCATAAAATTGATTTATTGTTAATATTAAGCTGGATAGCTCCTCACGAAATTGATCTAATTGCACTTCATTGCATTTCACGCTACAAATTTTTGAGAATTCAATCAAATTTTTTTGGCGAAACGGAGGATATCTCGATCGGGGGAGAGAATGGGGAAATCCCATATGACCCAATAGATCTGACAAGTCGCACTATATGTCAACCCAAGATGGATGCTTGTCCCCGGGACTTCTATAAGGTACTTTTGGAACACCAATAGGCATAAAATGAAAAAAAAAATTAAGTACTCTAGTTCACTTTGATGTAGAAGCGTAATAATAAGTTTCTTGTCTTAATAATATTGGCTGTTATATTAGTTTATATATCGATTGACTAAGTTCATAAAATAAACGAAAATTCTTCCGAATAGGTCTTTTGAATGATGACCAAATATGGATGCATTTGCTCATAGAAAAATGAATCAGCCCCCATTGCGTATTGGTACTTATCGAGTATAGAATAGATCTGCTTCTCTTTTTTCCTACGAACCGAACTCTTCCATTATTACTAATAGAATAGAACAAATATTAATATTAATTCTTTTTTCGAGAGAATTCTCTGAAAAAAGAAGGGCGGGCACATAGCATAGTTTTTTTTTTCAATGCAATAAAGTTACATAGTGTCTATTTTTTATTAATAAAGGGGTAGTCCCATGGGTTTGCCTTGGTATCGTGTTCATACCGTCGTATTGAATGATCCCGGTCGTTTGATTGCTGTCCATATAATGCATACAGCCCTGGTTGCGGGTTGGGCCGGTTCAATGGCTCTATATGAATTAGCTGTTTTTGATCCCTCCGATCCAGTTCTTGATCCAATGTGGAGACAAGGCATGTTCGTTATACCCTTCATGACTCGTTTAGGAATAACCGATTCATGGGGCGGTTGGAGTATTACGGGGGGGACGGTAACGAATCCGGGTATTTGGAGTTACGAAGGTGTAGCCGGGGCACATATTGTGTTTTCGGGCTTGTGCTTCTTGGCAGCTATCTGGCATTGGGTGTATTGGGATCTAGCAATATTTGTCGATGACCGTACGGGAAAACGCTCTTTGGATTTGCCTAAAATCTTTGGAATTCATTTATTTCTCTCAGGAGTGGCTTGCTTTGGTTTTGGGACATTTCATGTAACAGGATTGTATGGTCCTGGAATATGGGTGTCCGACCCGTATGGACTAACTGGAAGGGTACAATCTGTAAATCCAGCATGGGGTGTGGAAGGTTTTGATCCTTTTGTTCCAGGAGGAATAGCCTCTCATCATATTGCAGCAGGGACATTGGGCATATTAGCAGGCTTATTCCATCTTAGTGTCCGCCCACCTCAACGCCTATACAAAGGATTACGTATGGGCAATATTGAAACCGTTCTTTCCAGCAGCATCGCTGCTGTCTTTTTTGCAGCATTTGTAGTTGCTGGAACTATGTGGTATGGTTCAGCAACTACTCCCATCGAATTATTTGGGCCCACCCGTTATCAATGGGATCAGGGATACTTTCAGCAAGAAATATATCGAAGAGTCAGTGCTGGACTAGCCGAAAATCAAAGTTTATCAGAAGCTTGGTCTAAAATTCCTGAAAAATTAGCTTTTTATGATTACATCGGAAATAATCCTGCGAAAGGGGGATTATTCAGAGCGGGTTCAATGGATAACGGGGATGGAATAGCTGTCGGGTGGTTAGGGCACCCTATCTTTAGAGATAAAGAAGGGCGTGAACTTTTTGTACGTCGTATGCCTACTTTTTTTGAAACATTTCCAGTTGTTTTGGTAGACGGAGATGGAATTGTTAGAGCCGACGTGCCTTTTCGAAGGGCAGAATCGAAGTATAGTGTCGAACAAGTAGGTGTAACCGTTGAGTTCTATGGTGGCGAACTGAATGGAGTGAGTTATAGTGATCCTGCTACTGTGAAAAAATATGCTCGACGTGCTCAATTGGGTGAAATTTTTGAATTAGATCGCGCTACTTTGAAATCCGATGGTGTTTTTCGTAGCAGTCCAAGGGGCTGGTTTACTTTTGGACACGCTTCATTTGCTCTGCTTTTCTTCTTCGGACACATTTGGCATGGTGCTAGAACCTTGTTCAGAGATGTTTTTGCTGGTATTGACCCGGATTTGGATGCTCAAGTGGAATTTGGAGTATTCCAAAAACTTGGAGATCCAACTACAAGAAGACAAGTAGTCTGATGCAGTACTGCTCCGCTATTTTGGGTTTATCGCTTCTGCTTCTATTTTGATTTGTGATTTTTCATTTTTAAATAAGGTATAAGGTACTGGAGAAATCTGGATTGAAATCGCCGCCTTTTTGATTCTTTTTTTTTCGTTAATCCGGGAGATGCTCCCAAATAAACAGGTATGGAAGCTATAATTGGAAACCACGATCGAATTTATGGAAGCATTGGTTTATACATTCCTCTTAGTCTCGACTCTAGGGATTATTTTTTTCGCTATCTTTTTTCGAGAACCGCCTAAAGTTCCAACTAAAAAATGAAATTTTTTTTATTATCTCAATAGAAGTAATGGGCCTCCCAATATTGGGAGGCCCATTACTTCGACTTCAAACTAGTCCCCGTGTTCCTCGAATGGATCTCTTAGTTGTTGAGAGGGTTGCCCAAAAGCAGTATATAAGGCGTACCCAGTAAAACTTACAAGTAACCCAGATATAGAGATGGCGACTAGGGTTGCTGTTTCCATTATTCTAGAATTTCAAGACCACAATGGATCCGTGATAAGATCGTTTATTTACAACGGAATGGTATACAAAGTCAACAGATCTCAATGAATAAAAAATAGGATTTATGGCTGCACAAACAGTTGAGGGTAGTTCTAGAGCTCGTCCAAAAATGACTTCCGCGGGGGGGTTATTGAAACCTTTGAATTCGGAATATGGTAAAGTCGCTCCTGGATGGGGAACTACTCCTTTGATGGGTATCGCAATGGCTCTATTTGCGATATTCCTGTCTATTATTTTGGAGATTTATAATTCGTCCGTTTTACTGGACGGAATTTCAATGAATTAGAATTCAATTTACAAGATACGACCTTTTAAATAAGCATTTAGGTCTCGGATTTTTATTTTTATTTTAGTTGATTGGTAGTTCGAACGCGAAATTTTTTCGTTTCTGTATTTCCGGAATATGAGTGTGCGACTTGTTCTAATTGATCCTATTGATAGTACAGAGAATGGATCTGTCGTCTTGATAGAGATGGTTTTACCCCGTCAGATATTCATTCTAGTATTTGGAGCACGGAATATATGACATAGATCACGAAGTATTCGAACTATGATTCATACTTAATATTCAGACCCCGTGGCCGGATTCAAAAATTTTTTCTAAAGAAAAAATTTTCAATTGCAAGATTTTTATTCTTTCAAATTCCCTATTTCCGCTTTGATTTTGCTCAAAGTACAAACTTGCATAAATGGTGATCCAAGGGTTCTTACTCATGAAATCTTTGGACTTACTTTGATGGTTTTATTGAATCCTCGTGGTTCTAGTATGAATCTGAGGTTTCAATTGATTCATAGGGTCTTAACAAGAAAATTCCTATCAATAATAAATAAAACAAAAGGAAAGCTGCATTATATACAACTCAAAATAACAAATCAAAGAAAATGAAATAGGTAAATAGAAGATTCAAGAGGCCTGTAACGATCAACATATAACGATCAACATAAAGATAAGCGAGTCGACTTGATTTTTTGGCATTCTAATTATAACCACAAAGAATAGCTTTCTAATTTTGATTCTTTCGTATCTTTAGATAAGATTGAATCAAAAAATTAAGAAGTTTCCAATTTTCTATTCCATATCAATATTGTGGTGGTTTTGTTTGAGCCGTACGAGATGAAATTCTCATATACGGTTCTCAGAGGGGAGTCCCCTTGGTTTACCTATCTCAATAAAGTATACGATTGGTTCGAAGAACGTCTCGAGATTCAGGCGATTGCAGATGATATAACTAGTAAATACGTTCCTCCTCATGTCAACATATTTTATTGTCTAGGAGGAATTACGCTTACTTGTTTTTTAGT